TTAATATAAAAATTTAGGACTATACGATTTTAGTTGGTAAAATGACTATTTTTTTGGGGGGGCCGATTTCAACGTTTGAAATTCTCTCCCCAGGAAAGATGGCGAAATATAGGACACTAAATTTATGTTTGTGATTTTTATAGCAACTTTTTTTTACGGGCGTGAAATTGGCGGTGAGAGGTATTTGTATACACCAGTATATAATTTTGGGACATTATTATTTATTATAACTTTGTCGTATTAAAATTGTCATATTTCTGAAAAATGAGGAGCAGAAGATATGCAAGCAGCGGCAGATTGACAATAAAAAAATAATGAGTGAGCTGCGACAAAAGGAAAAATATGTCTACCAAGCATTAAGGAAATGTAACCCTATAGGGGGAAAGCCAGGCTATGGACATAGCTCCACTCGGACTAGAGTGTCGACGCCCCGGTGAGGGGAACGGTAACGGGCAAGTGAGTGCCAGGTGAAAGCTAGATTAAATAAGAGCTACCAGGGGTGGAACGAGCATACGTGATAAGAACATGAGGTGATATGTACCAATATAACGGGTGCGACCAAAGGCCTTTTAAAAAGCAAGTAGGGCGGGATGGTTCCGGGCCGTTGAGATGACCTTGAAAGTGTAACCAGTGGTCTAGTGAAGAGCATTGAAGGGAGGAGTTACTATACATGGACGTGAAGAGCAGGACTGCTATGCCTTACGCTGAAGGATAGAGGGTTTCTCGGGAAGGACTAAGTCATGGGACACCACTTGGAACAGGATATTCATGGTTATCAAAAATACCTATCCCTGCAAGCATGGAACGTCTGAGAAATGGGGGGGTAAATCGTATGATCGATACCACTTCTTTATACTAAATAATTAAAAGATAATTCTAGTTTATTAGGCGTGAGGCAAACCATTAATGTATGATTATACATAGTGAAATAAAGACTATAATGTAGAGAGTACATTATAGGCGAAATCAGGATAAAAGTTGGGGGGGGGGTAGGGGGGGGGCCAGGAGAGCTTTATTTTTTCAAAGAGTAGTTTAAATAAAAATGCTGGTTTTGGGGGCCAGAGATGGGAGTCTCTCTTTGATGTTCTAGGGGGTAAACCCATCTTTGGTTTACAAAAACAATGCTTTAAAGGTTAAGCTACTAGAGCAGTGATTGGATATTATGATTTTATTTTCTGATCAACCCAGTAGGGGGTTTAGTATGAAGAAAAGAAAATATAAAATAGAGGTTGTTTGGCCGATTGTGGTGAATGGGGGTTCTACTGGTTTAGTGGCTGCTCATGTGATAGTTATAAATGTGGCAGCTAGCGTTCAGAATATAAGTTGGGTCAAAGGCCGGAAGGTTATTGATCGAACATAGGATGTGTGGGTGAATGGTGTTGTGAGGAGGATGGCGATTGACATTACGAGGGCTACTGTGCCGCCTAGTTTATTTGGGATAGATCGGAGAATTCCGTAGGCAAATAGGAAGTATCATTCGGGTTTAATGTGTTGTGGTGTGACTATTGGGTTGGCTTTTGAGAAGTTTTCTGGGTCATTGAAGATGTTGGGGGCGAATGATATGATAGTTAGTAGTAGGGTAATGAGAATGGTTAGTATTAGGGCATCTTTATAGGAGTGGTACGGATGAAATGGGATTTTGTCGATGTCTGAGTTGGTTCCGAGTGGGTTGCTGGATCCCTCGTAGTGAAGAAGTATGATGTGGATAGAAGATAGTGAGATAATAGCGAATGGGAGGATAAAGTGTAGTGCAAAGAATCGTGTAAGGGTTGGATCATTGATAGAGAATCCCCCCCATAATCAGGTTGTTAGGGTAGTTCCTAGGTATGGGATGGCGGTTAGAAGGTTGGTAATTACTGTTGCGGCTCAGAAAGATATTTGTCCTCATGGTAGGACATAGCCAAAGAAAGCTGTTGCTATTAGGGTGGCAAGAAGGGCGACTCCCGATAGTCAGACTTCTTTGTTAAGATAAGAGCCGTAATAAAGTCCGCGTGCGATGTGGATGTAGATGCAAATAAAAAATATAGATGCGCCGGTTGCGTGAATGTTTTGTATGATTCATCCGCATGGAATGTCTCGTGTGATGTGAATGACGGATGAGAAAGCCAGGTTAATGTTGGCTGTGTAATGGATTGCAAGGAAGAATCCGGTTAGGGTTTGTAGTGCTGAACAGGCTAGTAATATGGAGCCGAAGTTTCATCAAGTGGAGATGTTTAGTCCTACGGGGAGGAGGTTAAATAGGAGGAGTGTGTGTTGGTTGGACATTTTTGTAGTTGATTAACAACAGTGGTTTTTCGGGCCGCCGGTCTCTGATAGAGCAAAAATTATGATTATGATGGATTATTTGTTTGGTGTGATTTTAGTCTTTGTGGTTTTTGGTGTGGTGGCTTTGGGTGTAGTTGTGGTGCCCTATCAGGGGGTGGTTGCTCTTATAGGGGTATCCTTTTTTTGTTGTGTTTTTATGGTTGTGCTTGGTCGTACATTTGCAGCTTTGGTGATGTATGTAGTATATCTTGGAGGTTTGATTGTAGTTTTTAGTTATTGTGTGAGTGTTGAAAAGGATGGGGGAGATATTTATGGGGTTGATGGGTTTAAGTATGCGATTGTTTTTATGTTAGTTTTTATTGTTGGATTTTTGTGGTGATTTTTTGTTGGGGAAGTTGGTGGGTCGTTGGTTTGTGTTAATTGGGAGGAGTTGGTGTGTTTAGAGGTTAATGGTGGTGGTGTTTTTTATTGTAAAGGTGGAGTTGGTCTGATTGTGTGTTCGTGAGGTCTGTTGGTGGTGTTATTTTCTATTTTGGTTATTTTGAGTTGATCTCGGCTGGGGGGATTTCGATCTTTTAGGTGGGGCAAATAATAGTGAGATAATGATGGTGAGGGTAAAGGTGGTTATGTAGTTTTTAATTATATTTTTTTGTTGTGTAGATAGGTGGATTATTGGTGTGAGTGTGTTTGATAGTCCTTTGGGACCTCAGTTTTCGAGTGTTCATAGGTCAATTAGTTCTGTTGAGACTTGTTGGCTTATTTTCATTGTGTTTATTGTTATTGTTCGATGTGGGATGTTGAAGAAGGCCAGTTGGTTAAAGAAAAGGTTAATAATGTTTGGTTTTTGTGGTTTTAATATGTGTGTTATGTGTGATAGGTCCTTTGATAGTGTGATTCCTATTAGTGTAGTAATTAGTGCAGTTAGTTTAATTGTTATTGGTATGGTGGTGTTTGTTGTGGTTTGTAGTGTTGAAATTTTTGTTAGGGTGCCTACTAGGATAGATGAAATTGTTAGGCGTATGAGTGGGTTGATAATTTTTTTTGTTTCTTTGTGTATGGTGTGATTAATCCGTGGGTATCCAGTTAGTGTTGATAGAATGATTTGTGTGCTGTAATGGGCAGATAGGATGGTGGCGATTAAGGTTGTTGTTAGAGCTCATGAGTTGGTGTAGGAGTTGGTTAGTGTTTCAATGATTGTATCTTTTGAGTAGAATCCTGATAGAAATGGTATGCCTATTAGTGACAAGTTAGCAGTGGTTAAGAATGAGGAGGTTATTGGTGAGATTTTAAGTAGGCCTCCTATCTTTCGTACATCTTGTTCGTTGTTTAGGTTGTGGATGAATGAGCCTGAGCATAGGAATAATAGTGCTTTGAAGAATGAGTGGGTGATTATGTGTAGGAGGGCTAGAGTAGGCTGATTTAACCCAATTATAGTTATTATTAGGCCTAGTTGACTAGTAGTTGATAGTGCAATAATTTTTTTGATGTCAAGATGGGTTGTTGCTGCTGCGGCGGCGAATAGGGTTGTTGTTGCTCCCACAATTAGTGATGTTGTCATTATAATTTTATTATTGTATAGAATGGGGTGAAGTCGAATTAGTAAAAAAATGCCGGCTACTACTATGGTGCTGGAATGAAGTAGGGCTGATACTGGTGTTGGGCCTTCTATGGCTGAGGGGAGTCAGGGGTGGAGCCCAAATTGTGCTGATTTTCCTATGGCTGCGGTTAAAAGTCCTGCAGTTGGGACAAGGTTTGTTGTTTCGTGTAGTGAAAGTATTTCTTGTATATTAATAGATGTTGTGGTTATTAGTCATAGGGTTGTTATAATAAGGCCGATATCTCCAATGCGATTGTAAATAATGGCTTGGAGGGCTGCTGTGTTAGCATCTTGGCGTCCAAATCATCACCCAATGAGGAGAAAGGATATGATGCCTACTCCCTCTCAACCCACGAATAGTTGGTATATGTTGTTTGCTGTGATAATTACTAGTATGGCGGTTAGAAATATTAGTAGGTATTTGATAAATTTATTGATATGCGGGTCTGTGTGTATATACCACATTGAAAACTCTGTGATTGATCATGTGATGAACAGGGTGATTGGTAAAAATAGGAGAGATGGTGTGTCTAGTGTAATAGAGATATTAATGTTTTCTGTTGTAGTGGAAATTAATGGTGATGATGTTAGTGTGAATTCTGTGTTGTTGTCTAGGAGGTGTCCAACTGGAATTAGGCTAATGGTGAATAGGAGTATTAGGTTGTTTTTAGTTTTGTGTGTTGGTGTTTGTATAATGGATAGGAGTAAGGATAGGACGATGGTGAGTGTGATTGTTGGGGTGATTAGGTTCATATTCTACCACTTGGATTTGCACCAAGGATTTTGGCGCCTAAGACCAGTGGAATACTATTATCCTTTAGTAGAGGGGTCTGGGAGTTAATCCCAGATTAAAGATTTAGCAGGTCTAAATAACGCCCTCGTGGGTGTATGAGAGTAAATTTCTATTGTCAAGGTCACAGCTTGATATTTTTTTTAAATTACGAACACTAAATTACGAGTTCTGGTTTTAATGAGATAAGAATAAGAGGTGTGGTGTGTAGTACTATAAGAAGGTGTTCTCGTGAGTGTGATGGTGATGTGTAGGTGTTAAGTATTGGTATACCCATTTGTGTTGATAAAAATATGTGCAGGGAGTAGGAGGCTGTGATTATTATGGATAGTCCAAAAATAATGATTGTTGTTGGACATCAGTTGAATAAGGATGATGCGATTAATAGTTCTCCTGTGAAGTTTATGGTGGGGGGTATTGCAATGTTTATTAGGTTGGTGATAAGTCACCAGGTTGTGAATATTGGTAAAATATTATGGAACCCCCGTGTGAGAATTATAATTCGGGTTTTTGTTCGTTCGTAGGTGGTGTTAGCTAGGCAAAAGAGTGCGGAGGAGGTGAAACCGTGGGCGATTATTAAGGCTATAGCGCCTGATAAGCTTCATTGTGTTTGGATTATGATTGCAGTGATTACTAGGCCTATGTGGCTGATGGATGAGTATGCGATTAGGGATTTGAGGTCTGTTTGTTGTAGGCAAGTTAGATTAGCTAGGGTTGCCCCCCATAGGGCGAGGACAACGAATGGTAAGAATATGTCTGTTTTTGTTGGGGGTAAAATTTGTGCTATTCGGATGATTCCGTACCCGCCCAGTTTAAGAAGGATGGCGGCTAGTACTATGGAGCCTGCAATTGGGGCTTCAACGTGGGCTTTTGGGAGTCATAGATGGAGACCGTAAATTGGTATTTTTGCTAGAAAGGCTGTTAGGCAGGCTAGTCATAGTATGAGTTCTGTTAGGCGGTTAGTTGGTTGGATTAAGTGTATAAATAGTGTTGGGGTATTTGATGTGTTGTTGAGAAATAAGATTATTAGTAATAGAGGTATGGAGGTTGTTAGGGTGTATAGTATGAAATATGTTCCTGCGATCAGCCGTTCGGCTTGTTGTCCCCATCGTGTGATGATAATTAGGGTGGGTACTAGGGTAGCTTCAAATATAATGTATATTAGAGTTAGGTTGTAGGCTGTAAATGTTATTGAAATAAAGAGTTGAAGTAGTGTTAGTATTGTTAGAAATGTTCGTTGTCGTTGGATGGGCTCTTTAGCTGTTGCGTGTTGGCTTGCTAGTATGGTTAGTGGTAGAAGTCAGTAAGAAAGTACAAATAGAGGTGTTGAGGTGAAATCTAGGTATAGATGGGTGTTTGAGGGTGGTTCTAGGAAGCTTAGACTTAATAGGGCAAGTAAAAATGCATAAGAGGTTGAGGTGGAGTGGAGTATCTTGGGTTTTAGTATTAGAATGGTTGGAATTAGTATGGCAGTTATGAAGATGATTTTTAGCATTATAGCAGGTTTAAGTTTTTTAAGAAGTCGCTGCCGTGGGTGCGTGTAGTTGCAACTACAAGGCTAAGCCCAATGGCTGCTCCGCATACAGAGATGGTGAGTAGGATAATTGGTATTGGAATTTGCGATATGACTATGGAGGTTGAGGTAAATAGTACTAATATTGTGAATATAATTAGTATTATTGATTCTACGCATATTAGTGCTAGTATGAGGTGTTTATGTTGTAGGGATAGGCTTGTGATAGTGATTATAAAGGCTGTGTATAGTGTAACTTTGGTTAGTTCCATTGCTGAGGCTTAATATATAAGTTCTTCTGGGTCGAAATCAGATATCTGGTTAGACTACCTCAGTATTCTGTTCACTCTAGTCCGCCTTGTAGTCACTCGTATAAGAGGCCTAGTGTGAGAATCGTTAGTAGAATTATGATTAGTGCGGTGGTGGTGCTTGGTGGGTTTGTGTTGGTGCTTCACGGGATTGGGAGTAGTAAGACAATCTCTAAATCAAATAGAATGAAGAGGATGGCGATTAGGAAGAATTGAATTGAAATTGGGGTGCGGGCGTTTCCTAGTGGGTCAAAGCCGCATTCGTATGATGAAAGTTTGTTAATGTCTGGTTTAGAGATTATGTGGGTGTTGACTATATATAGTGTGGTGGTTGTTAGTGCGGCTGAAATGATGAGGGTAATGAGGCTTATTATTTCTTCCCGTGGGGGGCCTAATGCTTGGAAGGCATTTATACTATTATACTAAAGAAATAAGAACCTCATCAGTATACAGAGATGTATAGGAATAGTCAGACGATATCAACGAAGTGTCAGTATCAGATTGCTGCTTCGTATCCGAAGTGGTGTGTTGTTGTAAAGTGGTGTCGGATTAAGCGGAGTATACAGATTGTTAGGAAGGTTGTACCAATAATAACGTGAAGTCCGTGAAATCCTGTGGCTACGAAGAATAGCGAGCCGTATACACTATCTGAGATGGTGAATTGGGTTTCTAGATATTCTGACATTTGTAGGGCTGTAAAGTAAACCCCCAGAAAAATAGTGGTTATGAGGGCGAAAGTGGCTTCTTTTTTGTTTCCACACATTATTGTATGATGGGACCATGTGATTGTTGCTCCGGATGAAAGGAGAACTGTTGTGTTAAGTAGTGGGACTTCTATTGGATTAAGGGGGATGATTCCGGTCGGCGGTCACTGTGCTCCTAACTCTGGAGTTGGAACTAGGCTTACGTGATATAGCGCTCAGAAGAATCCAAGGAAGAAAAACACTTCTGATGTAATAAATAAAATTATTCCATATCGTATATTTTTTTGTACACCTTTTGTGTGGTGTCCTTGGTAGGTGCTTTCTCGTACTACGTCTCGTCATCATTGTGTTATTGTGAGTGTGATTGTGAGTAAGCCTAGTTTGAGCACTGTAGTGGTGTTTGTGTGAAATCAGATTGCTAGTCCTGAAGCTGTAAGCATGAAACCCATGGCCCCTAATAGGGGCCATGGGCTGGGGTCAACTAGGTGGTATTGATGTAGTTGGTGGGTCATTATGTGTTTTCTTGTAGATAAAGAATAGTTAATAGTACAAACACATATGCTTGAATGCAGGCGACTGCTAGTTCTAGGAGGGTTAGTAATAGTAATAGGGTTGATGTTAGGATGCCTAGTATGATGCTAGTATTAATGAGGTTTAATGTTGCTGAGCCGACTATTATTATGAGGAGGTGGCCTGCTGTAATGTTGGCTGTAAGTCGAACTCCGAGTGCTAGCGGTCGTATTAATAGGCTGATGGTTTCAATTATAACTATAAATGGAATTAGTGGTGCTGGGGAGCTTTCTGGTAGTATGTGGGCTAGTATCGATGATGGTTTTTTAATTATTCCTGTAATTACTGTGGCCAGTCATAGTGGGATGGCCATTGCTATGTTTGTAGATAGTTGTGAGGTTGGTGTAAAGGTATAAGGAAGTAGGCCTAATATATTTGATAACAGGATTATGATTATTAGGGTAAGTAGGATTCGACATCATTTTTGTCCATTTGTGGCTAATTGATTGGTTATATTTACTATAATAACTTTTAAAAATAGGGAGATAGCAATTGTTATGCGATTTCCTAAAAGTTTAGGTTTGTGGTGGATTAATAGGGCAGGAATTAGTATCGATAGGGGTGCGGTGGGGAGTATAAGGAATTCAGGGCTTGAAAATTGTTCAAATATACTTATGTTCATGGTAGTGTGGGTGTGTGTGTGGGTTTATTTGGTGCGGTTTGTGGTTGTTTTTTTGGATTGGTTGCGAATATAACGGTTTTAATTTTTTGTATGATGAGATAGAGGATTAGTCAAGTCCAGAGGTAAATATAGAAGACATACACTGTGTCAAGTTGAGGCATGTCACTGAGGAAAGTGTGGTTTCTTCTTCAGCTTAAAAGGCTGATGCTGTAAAAGCTTCTCAGTGATTGACCTTTGATTGTTCATTGTTCAAAATGGTATAGTGGGATGGCTTCTACTGCAATGGGTATAAAGCTGTGGTTGGCCCCGCAGATTTCTGAGCACTGACCGAAGAACACTCCAACATATGATGTGATTAGTGGGATTTGGTTAAGTCGGCCCGGCACAGCGTCTACTTTTACACCCAGAGATGGGATTGTTCAGGAGTGTAAGACATCTTCTGCGGTTACTACAATCCGGGTTTGTAGACCCGCAGGTATTGTTATGCGATGATCAACTTCGAGAAGTCGAGGTGAGCCGTTTTGTAAGTCTTTTGTTTGGGTTATGTAAGAGTCGAATGATATTGGGGTGTGATCTGAGTATTCGTAATTTCAATACCATTGATGCCCAGTTGCTTTGATAGTTAAGTATGGGTCAAACACTTCTTCTATTAGGTATAGTGATCGGACTGATGGAAGGGCTGTTAGGATTAGAATTATAATGGGGGCGGCTGTTCAGGCTGCTTCTAGTTGTTCGACTTCTTCTGTTGGGTCATTATGTGTTAGGGTTGTTGTTGTTGCGGTAATGGCAAATATTATGATTACTAGTGATATTAGGCAGGTTAGTAATAGTACATGGTCATGTAGGAAAATTACTTCTTCTATTGTAGGTCCCGTGGCTTCTTGTAGTGTGAGTTGGGCAGCGTAAGGCATAGGAGGACCACAAGGGTTTGTAATTTGGCTATGACAGGGCCACGTAATAATATTTACTAGGTTCTCGGGAATAGAGCATAAATATGCGGTTAACTTGAAATTAGCAGATGGCAGTTTTATTCTGTCTTTTCTCGGGCCACGGTCATTCTATGTAAGAGATGAAATTTCGGATTGGGGCATATGAGTTGTTTAGTATGAATGTTGGTTCTGTGTGGGTGTGATGAGGTGGTGGTGTTCCGTAGAATCATTCCGGATGGGTTTTTTTTCCCAGGGGTATTTTAAGTTCTCGTTTACATGTTAATGCTTCTCACACAATAAATAGGGATATAAGTACAGCGATGAGAGAGATGGTTGATCCAATTGATGAGGTTGTGTTTCATAGAGTGAAGGCATCCGGGAAATCAGAGTATCGTCGTGGTATGCCGGATAGGCCTAGGAAGTGTTGTGGGAAGAATGTTAGATTTACTCCGGTAAATATTACCCAGAATTGAGTTTTTGTTATGGTTTGGTTTAATGTGTATCCAGTAAATAGTGGAAATCAGTGAGTAAGTCCGCCTATGATGGCAAATACTGCTCCTATGGAAAGCACATAGTGGAAGTGTGCTACAACATAATAGGTGTCGTGTAGGACAATATCTAGCGATGAGTTTGCCAAGATGATTCCTGTTATTCCGCCGACAGTGAATAGAAAAATAAACCCAAGAGCTCAATAGATTGGAGTTTCTCATTTAATTTGGCCGCCGGTTAGAGTAGCTAGTCAACCGAACACTTTAATTCCTGTTGGGATTGCAATAATTATTGTTGCTGCTGTGAAGTAAGCTCGGCTGTCAATGTCTAGGCCGACGGTAAATATGTGGTGGGCTCAGACAACAAACCCTAGAATTGCGATAGACATTATTGCTCAAATTATGCTTGTATAACCGAATGTGTTTTTTTTTCCTGTATAAAATGTGATAATGCTTGAAATGATTCCAAACCCGGGGAGAATGAGGATATATACTTCTGGGTGTCCAAAGAATCAGAATAAGTGTTGGAATAGTACAGGGTCGCCTCCTCCGCACGGGTCGAAGAATGAAGTATTTAAGTTTCGGTCTGTTAATAGTATAGTGATTGCTGCTGCTAATACTGGAAGCGCTAGTAGAAGTATGATAGCGGTAATTAGTACTGATCAGACAAACAAAGGGATATTAAATATCGGTATAGACTTAGGTTTTATGTTGATGCATGTTGTAATAAAATTGATTGCCCCTAAGATGGAGGAAGCGCCTGCTAAGTGCAAGGAGAAGATTGCTAGGTCCACAGAGGGGCCTGAGTGTACTAGGTTTCCTGATAGGGGGGGGTATACTGTTCAGCCGGTGCCGGCACCGGCTTCTACGTATGAGGATGATAGAAGTAAGAGTAGGGCTGGTGGTAGAAGTCAGAAGCTTATGTTGTTTATTCGTGGAAAAGCTATATCTGGGGCGCCGATTATAAGCGGGATTAGTCAGTTACCGAACCCCCCGATTATAATGGGTATGACTATAAAGAAAATTATGATGAATGCGTGGGCTGTGACTAGGACATTAAAGATCTGATCGCTTCCGAATATAGATCCGGGCTGGGTCAGTTCTATTCGTATTAGAATGCTTAGGCAGGCCCCAATCAGGCCGGATCAGGCGCCGAACAAAAGGTAAAGGGTTCCGATATCTTTGTGGTTAGTTGAGAAGAGTCAACGGGTGATAAACACAGGTAGTATGGCTGATAAAAGCGGTAATCTGTAAAATTACACATAGGATAGAATCCTTACTGCCAGAGCTTTGAGGTGAATTATCGTGTCAGACTGCAAATCGGCACACATAGTGGAGATGTTTATCAAGATGATTCTGTTGGCTGATTGGTTAGTAGAAAGGCATGTGATAGTTTAATGGGTTGGGTTTTATTTAGTGCGGTTGTTGATGTCATAGTTCTGTTGATTGCTATCTGGTATGCTTCGAGCATGGGGTGTGTTAGTTCTGGGTTACATCGTTATTTAAGGGTGTCTGGTGATAATAGGGGTGGGTTTAGGTAGAGACTTAGGGGGTGTTATAATAAATTGGTCCTTCTTGGATGGAGGACGTATTCCCTAAGTGTAAGGAGAAATTGCCAGGGTGGAGGGGGGATATTGTTCTGTCCCTGCCGGCTCTAGTTTCTATGTATGAGGGTCATAGAAGTAGGGCTAATGGCAGAAGTCAGAGGTTATATCCGCTCGTGCGTGGGTGAGTAAATAGGGGTGGGTTAAGGTAGAGACTTAGGGGGTGTTATAATAAATTGGTCCTTCTTGGATGGAGGACGTATTCCCTAAGTGTAAGGAGAAATTGCCAGGGTGGAGGGGGATATTGTTCTGTCCCTGCCGGCTCTAGTTTCTATGTATGAGGGTCATAGAAGTAGGGCTAATGGCAGAAGTCAGAGGTTATATCCGCTCGTGCGTGGGTGAGTAAATAGGGGTGGGTTAAGGTAGAGACTTAGGGGGTGTTATAATAAATTGGTCCTTCTTGGATGGAGGACGTATTCCCTAAGTGTAAGGAGAAATTGCCAGGGTGGAGGGGGGATATTGTTCTGTCCCTGCCGGCTCTAGTTTCTATGTATGAGGATCATAGAAGTAGGGCTAATGGCAGAAGTCAGAGGTTATATCCGCTCGTGCGTGGGTGAGTAAATAGGGGTGGGTTAAGGTAGAGACTTAGGGGGTGTTATAATAAATTGGTCCTTCTTGGATGGAGGACGTATTCCCTAAGTGTAAGGAGAAATTGCCAGGGTGGAGGGGGATATTGTTCTGTCCCTGCCGGCTCTAGTTTCTATGTATGAGGGTCATAGAAGTAGGGCTAATGGCAGAAGTCAGAGGTTATATCCGCTCGTGCGTGGGTGAGTAAATAGGGGTGGGTTAAGGTAGAGACTTAGGGGGTGTTATAATAAATTGGTCCTTCTTGGATGGAGGACGTATTCCTTAAGTGTAAGGAGAAATTGCCAGGGTGGAGGGGGGATATTGTTCTGTCCCTGCCGGCTCCAGTTTCTATGTATGAGGATCATAGAAGTGGGGCTAATGGCAGAAGTCAGAGGTTATATCCGCTCGTGCGTGGGTGAGTAAGTGGGGTGGGTTAGGTAGAGACTTAGGGGGTGTTATAATAAATTGGTCCTTCTTGGATGGAGGACGTATTCCTTAAGTGTAAGGAGAAATTGCCAGGGTGGAGGGGGGGATATTGTTCTGTCCCTGCCGGCTCCAGTTTCTATGTATGAGGATCATAGAAGTGGGGCTAATGGCAGAAGTCAGAGGTTATATCCGCTCGTGCGTGGGTGAGTAAATAGGGGTGGGTTAGGTAGAGACTTAGGGGGTGTTATAATAAATTGGTCCTTCTTGGATGGAGGACGTATTCCTTAAGTGTAAGGAGAAATTGCCAGGGTGGAGGGGGGATATTGTTCTGTCCCTGCCGGCCCCAGTTTCTATGTATGAGGATCATAGAAGTAGGGCTAATGGCAGAAGTCAGAGGTTATATCCGCTCGTGCGTGGGTGAGTAAGTGGGGTGGGTTTAGGTAGAGACTTAGGGGGGTGTTATAATAAATTGGTCCTTCTTGGATGGAGGACGTATTCCCTAAGTGTAAGGAGAAATTGCCAGGGTGGAGGGGGGATATTGTTCTGTCCCTGCCGGCTCCAGTTTCTATGTATGAGGATCATAGAAGTGGGGCTAATGGCAGAAGTCAGAGGTTATATCCGCTCGTGCGTGGGTGAGTAAATAGGGGTGGGTTAGGTAGAGACTTAGGGGGTGTTATAATAAATTGGTCCTTCTTGGATGGAGGACGTATTCCCTAAGTGTAAGGAGAAATTGCCAGGGTGGAGGGGGATATTGTTCTGTCCCTGCCGGCTCTAGTTTCTATGTATGAGGGTCATAGAAGTAGGGCTAATGGCAGAAGTCAGAGGTTATATCCGCTCGTGCGTGGGTGAGTAAATAGGGGTGGGTTAAGGTAGAGACTTAGGGGGTGTTATAATAAATTGGTCCTTCTTGGATGGAGGACGTATTCCTTAAGTGTAAGGAGAAATTGCCAGGGTGGAGGAGGGATATTGTTCTGTCCCTGCCGGCTCTAGTTTCTATGTATGAGGATCATAGAAGTAGGGCTAATGGCAGAAGTCAGAGGTTATATCCGCTCGTGCGTGGGTGAGTAAATGGGGTGGGTTTAGGTAGAGACTTAGGGGGTGTTATAATAAATTGGTCCTTCTTGGATGGAGGACGTATTCCCTAAGTGTAAGGAGAAATTGTCAGGGTGGAGGGGGGATATTGTTCTGTCCCTGCCGGCTCTAGTTTCTATGTATGAGGATCATAGAAGTAGGGCTAATGGCAGAAGTCAGAGGTTATATCCGCTCGTGCGTGGGTGAGTAAATAGGGGTGGGTTAGGTAGAGACTTAGGGGGGTGTTATAATAAATGGTCCTTCTTGGATGGAGGACGTATTCCCTAAGTGTAAGGAGAAATTGCCAGGGTGGAGGGGGGATATTGTTCTGTCCCTGCCGGCTCTAGTTTCTATGTATGAGGATCATAGAAGTAGGGCTAATGGCAGAAGTCAGAGGTTATATCCGCTCGTGCGTGGGTGAGTAAATAGGGGTGGGTTAGGTAGAGACTTAGGGGGTGTTATAATAAATTGGTCCTTCTTGGATGGAGGACGTATTCCTTAAGTGTAAGGAGAAATTGCCAGGGTGGAGGGGGGATATTGTTCTGTCCCTGCCGGCCCCAGTTTCTATGTATGAGGATCATAGAAGTAGGGCTAATGGCAGAAGTCAGAGGTTATATCCGCTCGTGCGTGGGTGAGTAAATGGGGTGGGTTTAGGTAGAGACTTAGGGGGTGTTATAATAAATTGGTCCTTCTTGGATGGAGGACGTATTCCCTAAGTGTAAGGAGAAATTGCCAGGGTGGAGGGGGGATATTGTTCTGTCCCTGCCGGCTCTAGTTTCTATGTATGAGGATCATAGAAGTAGGGCTAATGGCAGAAGTCAGAGGTTATATCCGCTCGTGCGTGGGTGAGTAAATGGGGTGGGTTTAGGTAGAGACTTAGGGGGTGTTATAATAAATTGGTCCTTCTTGGATGGAGGACGTATTCCYTAAGTGTAAGGAGAAATTGCCAGGGTGGAGGGGGGATATTGTTCTGTCCCTGCCGGCYCCAGTTTCTATGTATGAGGATCATAGAAGTAGGGCTAATGGCAGAAGTCAGAGGTTATATCCGCTCGTGCGTGGGTGAGTAAATGGGGTGGGTTTAGGTAGAGACTTAGGGGGTGTTATAATAAATTGGTCCTTCTTGGATGGAGGACGTATTCCCTAAGTGTAAGGAGAAATTGCCAGGGTGGAGGGGGGATATTGTTCTGTCCCTGCCGGCTCCAGTTTCTATGTATGAGGATCATAGAAGTAGGGCTAATGGCAGAAGTCAGAGGTTATATCCGCTCGTGCGTGGGTGAGTAAATAGGGGTGGGTTTAGGTAGAGACTTAGGGGGTGTTATAATAAATTGGTCCTTCTTGGATGGAGGACGTATTCCCTAAGTGTAAGGAGAAATTGCCAGGGTGGAGGGGGGATATTGTTCTGTCCCTGCCGGCTCTAGTTTCTATGTATGAGGATCATAGAAGTAGGGCTAATGGCAGAAGTCAGAGGTTATATCCGCTCGTGCGTGGGTGAGTAAATGGGGTGGGTTTAGGTAGAGACTTAGGGGGTGTTATAATAAATTGGTCCTTCTTGGATGGAGGACGTATTTCCTAAGTGTAAGGAGAAATTGCCAGGGTGGAGGAGGGATATTGTTCTGTCCCTGCCGGCTCTAGTTTCTATGTATGAGGATCATAGAAGTAGGGCTAATGGCAGAAGTCAGAGGTTATATCCGCTCGTGCGTGGGTGAGTAAATGGGGTGGGTTTAGGTAGAGACTTAGGGGGTGTTATAATAAATTGGTCCTTCTTGGATGGAGGACGTATTCCCTAAGTGTAAGGAGAAATTGTCAGGGTGGAGGGGGGATATTGTTCTGTCCCTGCCGGCTCTAGTTTCTATGTATGAGGATCATAGAAGTAGGGTTAATGGCAGAAGTCAGAGGTTATATCCGCTCGTGCGTGGGTGAGTAAATGGGGTGGGTTTAGGTAGAGACTTAGGGGGTGTTATAATAAATTGGTCCTTCTTGGATGGAGGACGTATTTCCTAAGTGTAAGGAGAAATTGCCAGGGTGGAGGAGGGATATTGTTCTGTCCCTGCCGGCTCTAGTTTCTATGTATGAGGATCATAGAAGTAGGGCTAATGGCAGAAGTCAGAGGTTATATCCGCTCGTGCGTGGGTGAGTAAATGGGGTGGGTTTAGGTAGAGACTTAGGGGGTGTTATAATAAATTGGTCCTTCTTGGATGGAGGACGTATTCCCTAAGTGTAAGGAGAAATTGCCAGGGTGGAGGGGGGATATTGTTCTGTCCCTGCCGGCTCTAGTTTCTATGTATGAGGATCATAGAAGTAGGGCTAATGGCAGAAGTCAGAGGTTATATCCGCTCGTGCGTGGGTGAGTAAATGGGGTGGGTTTAGGTAGAGACTTAGGGGGTGTTATAATAAATTGGTCCTTCTTGGATGGAGGACGTATTTCCTAAGTGTAAGGAGAAATTGCCAGGGTGGAGGAGGGATATTGTTCTGTCCCTGCCGGCTCTAGTTTCTATGTATGAGGATCATAGAAGTAGGGCTAATGGCAGAAGTCAGAGGTTATATCCGCTCGTGCGTGGGTGAGTAAATAGGGGTGGGTTTAGGTAGAGACTTAGGGGGTGTTATAATAAATTGGTCCTTCTTGGATGGAGGACGTATTCCCTAAGTGTAAGGAGAAATTGCCAGGGTGGAGGGGGGATATTGTTCTGTCCCTGCCGGCTCTAGTTTCTATGTATGAGGATCATAGAAGTAGGGCTAATGGCAGAAGTCAGAGGTTATATCCGCTCGTGCGTGGGTGAGTAAATAGGGGTGGGTTAGGTAGAGACTTAGGGGGTGTTATAATAAATGGTCCTTCTTGGATGGAGGACGTATTCCCTAAGTGTAAGGAGAAATTGCCAGGGTGGAGGGGGGATATTGTTCTGTCCCTGCCGGCTCTAGTTTCTATGTATGAGGATCATAGAAGTAGGGCTAATGGCAGAAGTCAGAGGTTATATCCGCTCGTGCGTGGGTGAGTAAATGGGGTGGGTTTAGGTAGAGACTTAGGGGGTGTTATAATAAATTGGTCCTTCTTGGATGGAGGACGTATTTCCTAAGTGTAAGGAGAAATTGCCAGGGTGGAGGAGGGATATTGTTCTGTCCCTGCCGGCTCTAGTTTCTATGTATGAGGATCATAGAAGTAGGGCTAATGGCAGAAGTCAGAGGTTATATCCGCTCGTGGTATAAATTTAGGGTCTTGTAAGCGGCAGTTGAGAAGAGTCAACGGTGATAAACACAGGCAGTATGTTAATAGAAACGGTAATTTTACAGATTTCAGATAGGGTGGACCGGACCCCACTGCCAGAGCTTCGAGGTGTATTATCATGTCAGACTGCAAATCTGAAGTCGGCATACGGCCCGGGGCTTCTCCGTTTTTTTTCCCGTTTCAAAAACGGAGAAGCTAGATTAAAGTCCGCCGGTTTGGACAGCTAGCTGTTAATTAGTTTTTGTGGGATCGAGGCCCGCTAGTCTAGAGAGCTTTAGTTTAATTAAAATGTCTGTGTTGCAATCAGGAGATGTGATGTTCGCAAGTTCTAACAGGAACTAAAGTGGTTTTTTTGGGGGCTTTGAAGGCCCCTAGTTTAAGTATAACTTAAGTTCCTATGTGTTATGGTGATAGGGTAGTAGGAGTGCGGTTATTATTGTTAGTGTTGAGGTTGTTAATGGGTGTTTTTTGTGGGTTGTTCGTCATTTTAGTGGTGTTAGTGTGGTTTGTGGTGTTATAGTTATGGATGATGTGTAAACTAATCGTATGTAGATGTAGAGGCTGAGTAGAGAGGCTATGGCTATTATTGTGGCTTCAATGATTATATTAAAGTGAATTATTTTATTCAGGATGAGCCATTTTGGTATAAAGCCTGTTAGTGGTGGTAGTCCTCCTAGTGAGAGGATGGTGGTTGATAGGATTATAATTAGATGTGGTGAAGAGGTTCATATGGTTCCGATGTCTTTAATTGTTATTGTTTCAGTTAGATTTATTAGTAGGTATACAGGTGTTGTGGCCATGGTATAGATGATGAAGGTCAGGGTAGAGATGTTTGGTGCTATAGTTAGTGTGGCTATGATTCAGCCGGTGTGGGCGATTGATGAAAAAGCTATTAGTTTTCGTAGTTGGGTTTGGTTTAGGCCTCCTAGTCCTCCAACTGTTACTGATAGGATTGCTGAGGTAAGTGTTAATGTAGTGTTGGTTATATTGTGGGTGGTTAGAAGGATTGTTAGTGGGGCTACTTTTTGTCAGGTTAAGATGGTTAGGGTTGTTAGTGTTGTGGCGCCTTGTGATACTTCGGGGAGTCAGAAGTGGAATGGTGCCGCTGCTATTTTTATTATGAGGGCTAGTGTGATGATTGTTGTTGCTCCCGGTTCTGATGTTAGGTGTGTCTCTCAGTTAGAGGTGTTTAGAGCGTTTATTGTTGCTGCAAATAATAGGGCAGTTGAAGCTAAGGTTTGGGTCAGGAAGTATTTTGTTGCCGCTTCTGTTGCTCGTGGGTGGTTTGGTTTGGAGATGATTGGGGTTATAGATAGGGTGTTGATTTCTAGGCAGGTTCATGTTATTAATCAGTGGGTTGTAGAGGTGATTAATGATGTGCTTAGAATGATGCTTGAGGTAATTGTGAATCAGGATAGTGGGTTAATTGGTGGGGGCCTGTTTAGGCATTTTCGGGGTATGGGCCCGATAGCTTGTTTAGCTGACCCCACTTAGAGAGTAGTACAAAGGCAGTATTAAAAGTTTTGGACTTTTAGGTTTGAGTTCGAGTCTTGACTTTCTAGGGAATTAAGGAGATGATTTGAACATCTGTGTAGAGGTTTTAAGCCTTTTGCACGGCCAAGCTTTGCTACCTTAATATAAAAACTTGGGACTATACGATTTTAGTTGGTAAAATGACTATTTTTTTGGGGGGGCCGATTTCAACGTTTGAAATTCTCTCCCCAGGAAAGATGGCGAAATATAGGACACTAAATTTATGTTTGTGATTTTTATAGCAACTTTTTTTTACGGGCGTGAAATTGGCGGTGAGAGGTATTTGTATACACCAGTATATAATTTTGGGACATTATTATTTATTATAACTTTGTCGTATTAAAATTGTCATATTTCTGAAAAATGAGGAGCAGAAGATATGCAAGCAGCGGCAGATTGACAATAAAAAAATAATGAGTGAGCTGCGACAAAAGGAAAAATATGTCTACCAAGCATTAAGGAAATGTAACCCTATAGGGGGAAAGCCAGGCTATGGACATAGCTCCACTCGGACTAGAGTGTCGACGCCCCGGTGAGGGGAACGGTAACGGGCAAGTGAGTGCCAGGTGAAAGCTAGATTAAATAAGAGCTACCAGGGGTGGAACGAGCATACGTGATAAGAACATGAGGTGATATGTACCAATATAACGGGTGCGACCAAAGGCCTTTTAAAAAGCAAGTAGGGCGGGATGGTTCCGGGCCGTTGAGATGACCTTGAAAGTGTAACCAGTGGTCTAGTGAAGAGCATTGAAGGGAGGAGTTACTATACATGGACGTGAAGAGCAGGACTGCTATGCCTTACGCTGAAGGATAGAGGGTTTCTCGGGAAGGACTAAGTCATGGGACACCACTTGGAACAGGATATTCATGGTTATCAAAAATACCTATCCCTGCAAGCATGGAACGTCTGAGAAATGGGGGGGTAAATCGTATGATCGATACCACTTCTTTATACTAAATAATTAAAAGATAATTCTAGTTTATTAGGCGTGAGGCAAACCATTAATGTATGATTATACATAGTGAAATAAAGACTATAATGTAGAGAGTACATTATAGGCGAAATCAGGATAAAAGTTGGGGGGGGGGGGGGCCAGGAGAGCTTTATATTGGGAAGTGGGAGTGCTTAGTTCCGTATCTACTCTATCAAGGTAGTCCCTGACTCGGGCACATTTCCATTGTGGTGGGATTCCGCATAGTGCTGTGGAGGTGGAGGAATTAAGTAAGCACATGGCTAAGGTTAGTGGGAGGTACTGTTTTCATAGGAGTTGTATAAGCTGGTCGTATCGAAAGCGTGGGTATGAGGCGCGGATTCATAGAAATATGGTTGTTAGGAGTATTGTTTTTGTTATTAGGTTAATTGTGAATAGTTGTGGGTTTATTAAACCCGGGTTAATGAATATTATAGTTGATAAAGTGTTTATTAGTAGGATGTTGGTGTATTCTGCTAGAAATAGTAGTGCAAATGGTCCGGCTGAGAATTCTACGTTAAATCCGGAGACTAGTTCTGATTCTCCCTCAGTAAGATCAAATGGTGATCGGTTAGTTTCGGCCAGGGTTGATGTGAATCATATTATGGCTAGGGGTCATGATGGTAGAATGAGTCATAGGTTTTCTTGTGTTTCTATAAATGAAAGGAGGGAGTAGCCGCCGGAGATAGTGGCTATTGAAATGATGATTAGTCCTAGTGTGACTTCATATGAGATGATTTGAGCTACTGCTCGTATGGCTCCTATGAGGGGGTATTTTGAGTTAGAGGATCATCCGGACCATAAAATGGTGTAGGTGAATATGCCTGATAATGCTATGATAAATAGTAGGCCTAGGTTTATATTGATTAGTGGGGTTGGTATTGGTATGGGTGCTCAGGAGGTTATAGCTAGTGTTAGGGCTATAATTGGGGATAGAGTAAATAGGATTGGTGATGATATAGTAGGTTTTGTTGTTTCTTTTGTAATTAGTTTAAGGCCGTCTGCGATTGGCTGTAGTAGGCCCAGTGGGCCTACTACATTTGGACCTTTGCGGTGTTGTATGTAACCTATTAGTTTTCGTTCCAGGAGGGTGAGAAATGCGACGGCAATGAGAATAGATAGGATGTATAGAATAGGGTTGATGATGTTTAATAGGACTATAGTAATTATTAAGGGTTGTCCTTAATTAACCTTATCTTGGTTTAAGAGTGTGGATGGTTGGTTGTTTGATGGGTAGTGTTAAAGCGTGCTTTTGGTATTGGCTTTGCTTTACCGGTCCTTTCGTACTAGGTAGAGCGTGTCATAGATAAAAACCGACCTGGATTGCTCCGGTCTGAACTCAGATCACGTAGGACTGTTAATCGTTGAACAAACGAACCCTTAATAGCGGTTGCACCATTAGGATGTCCTGATCCAACATCGAGGTCGTAAACCTTCTTTTTGATATGGACTCTTGAAGAAGATAGCGCTGTTATCCCTGGAGTAACTTGGTTCAATTATCAGCTATACTGGGTCTATATAAGGCTTGTAGGCCTGTGTATGAGTGTGGTCATATGTTTGGAAGTTCTTTTTTTTTCCAAGGTCGCCCCAACCGAAAGTAGGTATTATAGGGTTTAATAGTTTAGTTTAAGCTTCACAGGGTCTTTTGGTCTTGTGTGTGGATTCTAGCTTTTTTACTAGGAGATCAGTTTAATTGATTTATTGTAAGAGACAGACGGACCCTCATTTTGCCTTTCATGCTGGTCTACAATTAATAGACAAATGATTATGCTACCTTTGCACGGTTAGGGTACCGCGGCCGTTTAATTGTTCACTGGGCAGGCGTTGCCTTTAATATTTGTTTGGCTAAAGGTTATGTTTTTGTTAAACAGTTGGGGTCTGTGGTTGCCGAGTTCCTTTTACAATATTTTATCTTTCTTGTTGACGCCCCGGTGTTGGTGTCACAGTTTGTATGTGTATGTGTATAGGTTGGTTAGTTGCCTGTTGGGGTCTGTTGGTAGCTAGTGGGTTATCCGTTTCTAGTGGAGGGGTGCGTCGTTAGAGGGGGTGGCTTATTATTAGTTTTAGCATAGTAGTACCCATGGGAATGGGTTAACCTTTAGTTAGTTTGGAGGTATATTTTTGGTTTGGCATTAGGTTTTAGTTAATTCTGTAACGATATTTTGTTAGATGGCTGCTTTAAGGCCTACTGGCGGTGGTGTTTTGTGTATTTTCTCTCAAATACAGGTTGAATCCTGTGTCAATAGAGCTGTACCCCTATTGACTATCTTTAGTTAATAAATGATTATGGTTTGGTCTAAAGTAGAACTTAGATTCTTTTTTGGGTAGCCAGCTATCTCCAGGTTCGATAGGCGTTTCACCTCTACTTTCAAGTCTTCCCACTCTTTTGCTACAGAGAAGGGTTTGCTCTATTGGGCTGCTCTAGAAAGTAGCTCACCTGGTTTCGGGGGTGTGGGCTTTGATTCTTCTTGTCCATAGTGGCTTGCTAAACCATGATACAAAAGGTACAAGGATTAATCTTTGCTGTTAGTTGCTTGTTGTTATTCCCTTGCGGTACTTTGTGGTTGATGGGTTACTGTTCGATCGCATCTACTTGGTGGGTCAAATGGTTTGTTTGGTTATTCATGGATGTTTGTGTTTGTTGTCGTTACAGCTCAAAAAGATTGGTTGATAATGTCGTTCGAGTGTAGGTCGAATGCTTTTTGTAAGCTACTTTTTGTTTCTAAGCGCACTTTCCAGTACGCTTACCGTGTTACGACTTGCCCTGCTTTAAGATGTGTGATGTGTTTATTGATTTTTTGTTGTTTGTGACAGGGATGACGGGCGGTGTGTACACACTTCATTGCATTGGTTTCAGTTAAGCGTTTTGTCCTTAACATACTGCTAAATCCGCCTTCAGTTTCTAGTTTCATAGTCTGTTCGTGTTTTCTGTGTTAGAAAATGTAGCCCATCTTTTACCCACCCATTTGTTACACCTCGACCTGTCGTGTTAGGGGTAACTTATTGGGTTTACTTCGTTTCTTTCACAAGGTAAGCTGGCGACGGCGGTATATAGACTGGTAGGCTAGGGTGGGTAGGGTTAATCGTGGGGTATCGGTTATTAGACAGGCTCCTCTAGGTTGTTGTGAAGCACCGTCAAGTCTTTTAAATTTTAAGTTTATACTCGTAGTTATTTGGCGAACAATTAGTTATTTAATTGTTTTGTTACGGCTAGGCATAGTAAGGTATCTAATCTTAGTTTGTGTCCTGGCTTTCACGAGTTAGTGCGGTTTAGTTGTTAGGGGGTGTAGTTGGTGTAGCCTATGGCTTTTTACAGCCCGGGGCTCTTCATCTCTAATGATAGTACTGCTGACTTAGTCGTGCTTTACGCCGTTTGTATTATCTTGGGTCTGTCGTATAACCGCGGTCGCTGGCACGAGATTAACCGGCCCTAAAACCACCTTGCTAGGTCAAGCTTTCGCTTATGGCCTAATGTTAGCTACTGCTGTGGACCCGTGGGGGTGTGGCTTAGTTGTGCTTGGTGTCATGGGCGTATGCCTGATACCTGCTCCGTACCGGGTGTGGTGGGCTATTTCACTGTTATGGTGAGGCTTGCATGTATAATTAGGGGGTGTAGATAATAAGAGGTTCAAGACCAAGACCTTGTGTTAGATCAGGCTGTGCCGTCTTAGCATTTTCAGTGCTACGCTTTAAGGTAAGCTATAATAAC